AAATTTATATGGAAATAAATTGCGTCCAATAGGATTTGAACCTATACCAAAGGTTTAGAAGACCTCTGTCCTATCCATTAGACAATGGACGCTTTTCATTTCAATTTTTTTCTTTCATTATATTTTTTATTTTTTTAATATTAAAAATTAAAGTAGAGAAATTGCTAGAAATATTAACTAGAGCTAAGAGATAAAGTAAGCACAAGCGGGTAGCGGGAATCGAACCCGCATCGTTAGCTTGGAAGGCTAGGGGTTATAGTCGACGTTGATTTATAATTCTTAACGTCTCTAATTCAAAACCGAACGTGAAACTTTGGTTTCATTCGGCTCCTTTATGGAAGATAGATAAATTTACAAATCTAAGGTATGAACAAAAAAAAAAAAAATTCGACCCATAACATCTATGTCAGCTTTTCTGTCTGAATGCATTCAAAAAGGCCCGCTTTCTAGATGATCCTTATAGAAAAGAAGGGGATTCTAACACTCTTTCTAGTTACTTCGTTCTCTATTTCTATTTTAATAGAATCCTTAGGAAAAGCATTTTGTTTCCATCGAGCTAAAAGATTTGTCGATGTCTTTAGTAAACCAAAGTCATTCTTTAATATAATAGCTATTTTATTTTGCTTCAATTTTCCCTATACAAAACACAAAAATAAAAAATTGAAGATTTAGTTACGATTAGAAATAAATTTTCTATCTTTATCCATGGATTCCTTACTCATACTCATTCAATTGGAAGTATTGATCCAATTAAAAAAAAATTCTGTTTCGTTATTTCAGAATCCAATTTTTCAATTTCTAATTGACTCTTAGATACAAATCACGAGAATGTATATTCTTCCTCGAATTTTTCATTGAGAGGTAAAGGAGTAAATCCTTTTTACGAGATAAAGTTTTTGGTTTTTGATCGTAATGGGATATTAATCAACTCAAGGGACCCCTTAACTATTAAGGGGTTAATCGAACGAATCACACTTTTACCACTAAACTATACCCGCTACAATCCGATTATTGTGTATAAATCGACTTTTTGTCGAACAAGAAACTTGGTTCTAATCAAAAGTATACGATCAAAAAAGAATCATGAAAATTAGAGCGTTAACGAGAGTACGTAATGAGATTAGGAAACGAGCACTGATTTCAATAACTAAATACCAAATATTTTGCTTGGAGGTTTTTGTCGGATATGGCTTGACAAAACTATTTAAGCCGTAACATAAAAATGCATTGTTCAAGAATTAATAGTTTCCTTGTTTTCGTATCTTATTTTATTTATTTAAATTTCTAATATTGATTTTTAATAAATCAAAATTTATTAAATAAAAATAGAATCAATATAAAGCTAAAAAATTAAGATACAAAATGACGTTTGGATTATGACTCGAAAAAAAAGGCCCTATTAATGATATAATGATATGATTCTTTCAATATTAATAATAAACTTTTGTGTTTTCAAATAAAAAAAATTCTTTTAATTTGAGTGGTTGGAACAAAAGAGGCCCGGCCCAGCTAGGTACTGACCAGGCCAAGCCGGGGAAATAAAAGGTTTTTTTGGCAAAAAAAGAAAAGAGGGCTTTTTTTTTTAGTTTTATTTTTTTCTTAAAAAAAATATAAATAAACTAAATAAAAGTCTTTTTTAAAGCCTTATTTTGACTTATGTAACATAGTAATTATCCTTTGTCAATTGGGGAGAGATGGCTGAGTGGACTAAAGCGTCGGATTGCTAATCCGTTGTACGAGTTTTTCGTACCGAGGGTTCGAATCCCTCTCTTTCCGTTTTCATCAAAAAATTTTTATTTCCTTTCGAAAGTTATTTTAATAGTTAAAAATGTGAAATAGCTAAAACCTTACTAAAGAGCATTTAAAAATAAAAATCGAGGAAGAAAAAAAAAAAACCTTATTTATTTTTTATTCTTCACGTCCAGGATTACGCCCCGGATCATTAGATAGAAATCCGAAGATGAATAAAGAGACAAAGAATATCACTATTGTGTAAACAAATAGTTTTAGAGTAAGCATTACAGAATCTCCAAGATTATTTTTTTAGAAAAAAAAAAGAGAGTAGATTCTCCATTTGTATATTTGTATTTTAGATTGCATACCCTACTATAATTTTTTATTTTTAGTTTGCCATCAAACCAAGAAAGAAACTAAAGTTCTTTTCAGATTAGAAAAATAAAAAAATTTTCAAAAACTCCATTTTTAATTACCAAAATTAGACATTGTGTAAGACTCCACGAGGTCTTCCGCTGAAAAAAGGGCAGAACAGAATAAGGAAATGAAATGTGTTGTTCCCAACTTATCACAGCTATACCAGAATTTAAATATTTGAATCGAGCGTTGATACTGTAAGACTTATCTGATCTTATCGATTTTGATCTTATCAATTGTTATAATTTTTTTTTTTTCGAATAAATCATAAAAGGGCAGTATGCTTGAAAATCGTATTAAATTCAAAAAATCATCGAAAACTTACAGCAGCTTGCCAAACAAAAGCTAAGAGAAAAAAAAGCAAAGGTATTACGGGCATAACATCTACAATTGGATTTAAAAAAGCGTAGGCCTCAGGCAATTTGGCGACGAAAAAACTACTTGAATAAAGGGCAGAATTAAGACAGATCCAGATCAAACTTAATATATTAAGCATAACAAACATTTTGTTCTTGAGGGTAATTATATTTATTTTAATTGAGTTATTAATAAGTTGAGTTATTTAGAGAAGGGTAAATGAATAAAAATAAATTAGATATACGAAAAACTTTTCTTTGATTTGAACTTGACCAATCAAAAATCCTTCAACTTCAATTCTAAAATCAAAAGTGAATAAGATAAATCATACTTTCATATAATATCTTAATTGAATTAGATGTAATGATCAATAAATTCATCAGTTTAATTCTATATTTACACATATACAAATTTTATCACTAAGCTAATCGATTTGATACATATTTAGACTGAAGTTGACGAACACCCAGTACCAATATTAGTGTTTATTAGTATTAAATAAAAATGGGGCGTGGCCAAGTGGTAAGGCAACGGGTTTTGGTCCCGGTATTCGGAGGTTCGAATCCTTCCGTCCCAGAGCGTATCTGTACACATACCCAATCCCAATATAGTATCATATTATCGCAGCTTTAACTCATATATCATATAATATATGTCATATATATATATATATTATGATAGGTATTTTATATTTATATTTTATCGGAATAAAGCAGAATAAAATAAGGGTGACTTTTTTGAATAATCTTGTGTTTAATAGTATAATATTAAAAAAGTTTTATTCTTAATAAGTCTTCTCTGAATCATGTCTTTTTCACAAATTTAATCGAGTTCAAATAACACATAGATGTAATAGAATCTATTTGTGATCTATCTCTGAAATTTCTCATTTATTATGAGTTCTTAGTACTCGAAGAAGTGTGAAATTATTGAATTTATTTTATCACTATCAAGTTATTTGACGATGCAGATTCAAAAAGAACTTATTTATTTGAATTTTATTCATGTTATTTTTATTTATAATTATTCAATATATTTTTTATTTATATTTTTTATCTAATTATATTATTTAGTTTTTTTTTTTTAATATTAATTTAAAATATTAAAAATTTATATATTTTTAAAGATATGTATCTGGAGTTCATTTTTCTTTTTTATGGGACTTTGTCATAAACTATATTTAATATAGATTAATATAGAAGGAAAAAATAAAATATAGATTACTAGGTACCGGCCGAACCAATGACTATTCATGATTCCATAATGGAATTAATTACATACTGGTTCCAAACTAAAGGAATGTTATGGTAAAACTTCGTTTAAAACGATGTGGTAGAAAGCAACGTGCGACTTGAAGGACACGATCCGCTGTGGATTCTTACATCCACCATTTTTATATTATATAGTAATTATATAGGAATGAAATTGCTTTTGGCTCGACATCGTTTGTTCCACCATAGCCATAACTCTCATTTTTTTTTTTTGGGGGGGGGGGGGTGATGTAAACTATATCGTACAGGATGGAGCTCGAGCATAACGTATAGATTCGTTTATCGGAGGCAAGAATCTATGGTTAGTATCAATTAATAAATTTGGATAACTTTGTTAAGTATATTTTCGATATAGAAATCGAAAGGATACAATTCAAGAGTCAAATCTTTTGGAATTTGTAAAACACTTTCGATCAAATAAAAAGTGTATTTCTATTTCACAGGAATCAAGCATTCGTATGATTCGTTGATCGAAATAAATCACAACAAATGGTATGTTGCTGCCATTTTAGTTTGATTGAAACTGAAACGATTACAGATCACCGAAGTAATGTCTAAACCCAATGATTCAAGGCAAAGAAAGATAAAGGATCCTAGAACAAGTAAATACCGTTTTCAATTGTCTCAATAACGAGAACTATGAAGAATCAAAATATATTCGAAAGGAGACAGACAAAAAGAAAGGAGGGATTAGAGACCGCTCAATAAATGAAACGCGTATAAAGATTTCCTTTGGCAGTTATCCAACTTGAGTTATGAGAGTGCAAATTACAAATACGAACAATTTTTTTGGTTGGGTTAAAGAATAAGAAACAAGTATTTAAATAATATGATGATAAAGAAAGCAAATTCTTGGTCTAATTTATTTTATAATTTTAGGGATATATTTGACATTATAATTTTATTTTATACATCAACATAACTTGAATTTTCTTGAGCCGTACGAGGAGAAAACTTCTTATACGTTTCTCGGGGGGGTTATCTACATCTATCCCAATGAGCCATTTATCGAATCGTTGCAATTGATGTTCGATCTCGAAGAGAAGGAAGAGCTCTTCGTAAAGTGGGTTTTTATGATCCGATAAAGAATCAAACCTATTTAAATGTTCCTGTTATTCTATATTTCCTTGAAAAAGGGGCTCAACCCACAGGAACTGTTCATGATATTTCAAGGAAGGCGGGTGTTTTTATGGAACTTCGCCTTAATCACCAACCAAAATTAAATTAACGAAATATCCATATATAAATTAAAGATTAACAGAGGGTGTGGATGATTTGGATAGAGTTTTGTATAATCTTTATCTTTGTCTTTTTTTTTATCCTACATAATGTCGTCTTTTATAATGATAAAAGTCTATTTCCATGTCAATGGGCGTTTTTCATTGGAATTATATGAAGAAAGAAAAAAGCAAAGGGTTAATCTTTACTTTTTACTTATATTGATTGATATTAATTGAATAAACCTGGGGTTTTTATACTTCATTTATTTAATTTATTCGTCCGTCTACACCCTTTAATGTCTATATGTGTATTATATATGTAGTGCCAATCCAATATAAATTCTAAATCCTGAGTTTTTTATTTTAATAAATTAAAACTTCTATATTTTCAATTTATTATTATTTTTTTGTCTATTTTTCTATATGTATTCTTTTCTCAACATTCATATTGACAACAGTGTATCGAATAAATATAATCTGAGCGTAGATAAATTAATCTATTTATCTACGTCTTATCAATTTTTGTTCATTGAAATAAACAAATTAAAGGGTTCATTGGATGTGGTGTGATACAAGAAGTCTTTTTTTTTATGAATGGATTGCACCGTACAATTTAATCTCTTTATTTATTAGGGTTCCGATTGTATCTATACAGTCTAATTATTTTCGTTCGGGTTGCTAACTCAACGGTAGAGTACTCGGCTTTTAAGTGCGACTAGCATCTTTTACACATTTGTATGAAGCAATGGATTCGTCTATATCATCGGTAGAGTTTGTAAGATCGCGACTGATCCTGAAAAGAATAACTGGAAAAAGCAGCATGTCGTATCAATTATCAATAGAGAATTATAAGAATATTTCATTCTTACTGTATAGGAATAGGGCCAAACCCTTGTTTAAATTGTTTGAATTCTTGGCTTGAAACAAAATAAATTTAAAATTTTTAAAAAGCAAAGAAATTCAAACTAAATTGAAAGTTGGGTCCAGTAAATAAATGGATAGAACCTACCTATAGGTTCCAATTATAGGAAAACATAAAGTAACGAGCTCCTGTTCTTAATTTTTGAATGATTACCTGATCTAATTAGACGTTAAAACTATATTAGTGCTTGACGCGGGGAAAGGCTTTTCCCATGAGTGTATTATCGATTTTTTATGAATCCTAACTATTAGTTATCTCTATTATGTGGCGGAGATAAATGTGTATGAAGAAGGCAGTTTATTGAGAAATAAATTTTGTGTGTGTGTGTGTTTTTTCAAAATCAAAAGAGCGATCGGATTGCAAAAATAAAGGATTTCTAACCATCTTCTTATCCGAGAATTACCCAATTGGGTTAAAAAAGGGAGGACAGAGAGTCTGTTGATGAGTCGTACCTTTTTACGAGGTATCCACTTTTTTTTATTATTATTTTAATTAGTTATTAAAATAATACCTTGTTTTAACTATATCGTACTATGTATCATTTGATAACCCAATACATCCCATCGTATTTTCGGCTCAAATCTAATTCAAATGGCAGAATTTAAAGGATATTTAGAACTAGATATATCTTGGAAACATGATCTTCTATACCCACTTATCTTTCGGGAGTCTATTTATGCATTTGCTCGTGATCATGGTTTAAATAGATCGAATTTGTTGGAAAATGTGGGTTATGACAGTCAATATAGTTTACTGATTGTAAAACGTTTAATTACTCGAATGTATCAACAGAATCATTTGATTATTTTCGCTAATGATTTTAACCAAAATCAAGTTTTTGGGTTCAATAAGAATTTGTATTCTCAAACGATATCAGAGGGGTTTGCAGTCGTTGTGGAAGTTCGATATTTCCACAAGATTAGTATCTTCTTTAACGGGGGCAGAAATGGTAAAGTATTATAATTTACGATCCATTCATTCAATATTTCCTTTTTTAGAGGACAAATTCCCACATTTAAATTATGTATCCGATGTACTAATACCCTACCCGATTCATCTGGAAATCTTAGTTCAAACCCTTCGTTACTGGGTAAAAGATGTCTCCTCCTTGTATTTATTATGGCTTTTTCTTCACGAGTATTATAAGTGGAATAGCCTTATTATTCCACATAAATTTCTCAATAAATCTATTTCTATTTTTTCAAAAAGTAATCCAAGATTTTTCTTCTTCTTGTATAATTCTCATGTTTGTGAATACGAATCCATCTTACTTTTTATCCGCAACAAATCTTCTCATTTACGATTAACAGTTTCCGGTGTCTTTTTTGAGCGAATATATTTCTATGGAAAAATAAAGCCTCCCGTAGAAGACGTCTTTGCTAATGATTTTCCGACTAGCCTATGGTTTCTCCAGGATCTCTTCATGCATTATGTTAGATATCAAGGAAAATCAATTCTGGCTTTAAAGGATACGTCTATTTTGATAAATAAATGGAAATATTTCTTTGTCCATTTATGGCAATATCGTTTTTTTGTGTGGTCTCAACCAGGAAGGCTGTATATAAACCAATTGTGTAAG